ACTCGTCGGAAATTGCCGGTGCCGGTTGGTCCAACCAAGAAAAAAGAGATGGGAATTTTGGGCGTAAGATTCTTCTTCTTCTTCTTACAAGATTTGGAGTTAGATGAACAGATCACTCTCCTAAAAGCAGCAGTCTTCTTATATACATATTATTCTGTCATGGGTTGTTAGCTGTGTTCTATCGTAGCTATCTCTGTTCAACACTTGGAGGGAGCGAGCAACGGCCTGCGAGCGATCGTAGCTACTTCCCTTAGTTTTGTTTCAAATTCTTCTCTTTTTTCCTTTTTTCTTACTTTTCCATCTATATAAAGAGAAAGTTTTGGATTCCTGATGTGCTCCGTAGAGCTCAAATAGGGTTTCATCAAATCCTCGCTATATAAAGAGAAAGTTTGCGATGTAAGATGTGTGCTCTTACGAAGGAAAATTGGATTGCTAACTTTTCCATCTATATAAAATGAAAAGAAAGATTTGTGTGTAGCTCGCCGAGGTACGGAGTGACTGAAAGAAGAGGAGTCACTTTATTAAAATGAAAAAGAACATTTAACAACCCAGTTCTCTGGTCCACCTTCATGCCTCAGTTCCGGCTTCCAATCTAGTCCAACTCCGCTGACCCAGATCTCTGAACCAGATTCAATTACACCAAACAGCAGCTCATCATCAGCCAATCCTTCTAAACTCACAATCTCAGTTACCTCAAATCTTTCAGTGAAGCAGTAAGTATCCCTTAGTGCCTGACTCGCCACTTCCTTCAATTCACCGATTGTAGTGTGTAATGGAACAACAACTAACTCACCAGGAGCAGATCTCCTATCAAGATCTGTTGCTCGAACTCTAATACACTGTAGTAGTAGGCGGCACTCGAGTTCTTTGTGCCAGGTGTCAGAAAAAAAGTACGAAATTTCCAAGCATCCTAGTTCAGCGTGCATCATCTCTTGTCTCAATGGAAGGCCAGGGCCTTCAGATTCCGCCGGAAGCTAATCCAGTGCTTGTTGAGCGGAGGACCGAACATGAATTATACCCATAAAAGGTCCTTCCTACCCCTACCCTATTCCCAAACCCCTTACCCTCTGAGGGTACGGGCACACTTTCAGGAAGTAATGTAGTAAACAGTCGAATTTCAAATAGAACTTATGGTGACCTTGCAAAAAAGATCTTTTCTTCGTTTGAGTATACCTTTCCTATGACTATTAATCCTGATGAAATCCGTGAAGTTTTTACCTTGTTTTAGAAGCTTTCTTTGGCGTTGAGTGAATATTGGGCTAACTTTGTTACCTTATCTTCTTCTTTTATTCATAGGAATAGAAAGCACGATTAAGCGGTTTTTCAATGGCAAGTGCCGGTCGTCGAGTGGCTGAACCAACCCCTACGGCGGATCCACGTACTGATGAATGCCAGCCATCCATCCTTTATCGAGTAGCCTTTACTATTCAAAAACCCTTGCTGATTCGATAGCCTGAAAAAGATCGACCACGATACGATTTTGATTTCTGACTTTGACGCCATACCAACTCACTTCTTTCTCTTTCCTCACACGTACTTCTATAGCTTGCTTGATGACTACTCTGAAAGACAGACTGATTGATTCTGATGGATGATCCATACGCGCGTGTACAGTTCTTTTTGAATGGCGAAATGGCTCTCCTGGAGTGAGAAGGCAGATCGATGAGGCACAAGAGTGCTAGTTGGACTGAGGTGGGTGAAAGATTCAATTCATTCTCCATCTTCACCGTTAAGCTTCTTGACTATACTTTTTTCTCTTTCTCTGTCTGACGCTCGTCATCTCATATCATCAGATAAAACGACTATTAATTTCAAGTCAGTCAGAATTTTCGGGATCTTGACTGTGAGGAGCAAGAAAAGAAAGAAGAACTCATCAGGCAAGAAGGGGCTTTTCACTCTTTCGGCGATGTAATAGAAGATGCAGACTTCGGGCATTCAAATGACTTCCTGTTCTGGAATGTCAAGCCATTAGTAGTAGATGTCGGCATTTCCTAAAGAAAGCTGTTTGAGTAGCAGGAGGGCCCGGAGCGCTAATGAATAATCGAAGGCGGATTAAGAGAAGAGAGCTGTTAGCGTAGATGAAAGTTGCGGGTTAGTGCTCCAATATCCTCAGTAGATAGAGGTAGAAGAAGAGCTATAACAGTATACATAGTAGGTAGCGAGATCAAACCTAGTGCGTCACTATCATCTTACGCACCGATCGGTCTATCTGATCAGGTTCAGTATCCAATCCTGTGTAGGGCGGGGGAGCTGCTAGTTCGCTAGGAAAATAGAAAAAGAATATAGAAAATCTATAATCAGTCAATTGCAATTGGAGAAGAAAGGAAGATATACTTCTCGCTAATCCTTCTTCTTTTGATCAGCCTAGCATCTCCTCGTGCTTATTTATTCTTTCGCTTTTACCTACTGCAAGACACATGCCCATCCCAAGAGCGCTATGAATTCATAGAGTGGAGAATTCCTCATGGTTCATCCTTTTTTCATGCAAGGCTAGTACAGA